ATAGAAATGACACTTGGAAAGGGTGGACAATTAGCTAGAGCAGCGGGTACTGTAGCAAAACTGATTGCAAAAGAGGGGAAATCGGCCACATTAAAATTACCTTCTGGTGAGGTCCGTTTTATATCCAAAAACTGCTCAGCAACAGTCGGACAAGTGGGGAATGTTGGAGTTAAGCATAAAAGTTTGGGTAGAGCCGGATCCAAGCGTTGGCTAGGTAAGCGTCCTGTAGTAAGAGGAGTAGTTATGAACCCTGTAGACCATCCCCATGGGGGTGGTGAAGGGAGGGCCCCAATTGGTAGAAAAAACCCCACAACCCCTTGGGGTTATCCTGCACTTGGAAGAAGAAGTAGAAAAAGGAATAAATATAGTGATAATTTGATTATTCGTCGACGTAGTAAATCGGAAAGAAAATAGAATTTGTTTCCTTGTCTTTACATTTACAAAAAAAAATAGGAGTAATTAACTATGACACGTTCACTAAATAAAAATCCTTTTGTAGCGAATCATTTATTAAGAAAAATTGATAAGCTTAACACAAAGACGAAAAAAGAAATAATTGTAACTTGGTCTCGGGCATCCACTATTATACCCATAATGATTGGCCACACAATTGCTATCCATAATGGAAAGGAACACTTGCCCATTTACATAACGTCTCGTATAACAGGTCATAAATTGGGAGAATTTGTACCGACTTTTAATTTCCAAGAACACGAAAAAAACGATAAAAAATCTCAAAAAAACGATAAAAAATCTCAAAAAAACGATAAAAAATCTCAAAAAAACGATAAAAAATCTCAAAAAAACGATAAAAAATCTCGTCGCCGTTAACCGTGAAATTTATTTTATATAATAAATACAGATATTTATTGTTCATTAATAGGAGGTAAACTTGAATGACCATAAAGTCAAGGGACCATTTGGATAGAAGACGTATTATGAAGAAAATAAGGGGAACATATGCTTTTGCTCGATATATACCAATGTCTGCTCACAAAGCACAAAGAGTAATTAATCAGATCCGTGGACGTTCCTACGAAGAAGCAATTTTGATATTACAAGGCATGACCTATAGAGCAAGTAATCCCATCCTAAATTTGATCCAGGCTGCAGCAGCAAATAGTGAACACAATAGGGAGGCTGACCGCAATAGGTATTTGGACACAACAGAGTTAATAATTAGTAAAGTAGAAGTTAACAAAGCAACTAATAGAAAAAAATTGAAACCCCTAGCTCGAGGACGTAATTCTACTATAAAAAGACCTACTTGTCACATAACTATTGTATTACAAAAGCCATTCTTCTCGGTACAATTGAGAAATTATATATTTCCTCTTTCAGAAAAAGATCCAACAGAAATGTGGTATGCTGGGAATTGTTCAAATTCCAGAATGTTATATGCTCCGAAGTTTTCAAATTCCAGCGTGTTAGACTACATAATATTTAAACTAATAATGAGAGGGGCTCTAAAGATTTACTAATATGGCACGAAAAATAAACCCACTTGGTTTCAGACTTGGTACAACCCAAGATCATTATTCCCTTTGGTTTGCACAACCAAAAAATTATTCTGAAGGTCTACAAGAAGATCAAAAAATACGGAATTTTATAAAAAATTATGTACAAAAAAATTATGTACAAAAAAAGACAAGAACATCCTCAGATGTCGAAGGAATTGCACGTATCGAAATTCAAAAAAGAATCGATCTGATACAGGTTATCATCCATATGGGATTTCCCAAGTTATTAATAGAAAATGGATCACAAGGGATCAAAGACCTCAAAAGAAATCTACAAAAAGAATTGAATTGTGTGAACCGAAAACTCAACATTGGTATTACAAGAATTGCAAAACCTTATAGAAATCCAAATCTTCTTGCAGAATTTATAACCCTACAATTAAGAAATAGGGTACCCTTTCGAAAAGCAATGAAAAAGGCTATTGAATTAGCCGAACAAGCTGAGACAAAAGGAATTAAAATACAAATGGCAGGCCGTCTCGGTGGAAAAGACATTGCACGTGTTGACTGGATAAGAGAGGGTAGGGTTCCCCTACAAACCATTCGCGCGAAAATTGATTATTGCGCCTATACGATTCGAACTATCTATGGGATATTGTGTATCAAAATTTGGATATTTATAGACGATAAATAATAAGCCTTTACTTGACTTGTCTTTCTGTTTTGATTTAACGATAGAACAAAGAATGACAACCCTTTTTTTCCATAAAATTTCCATAAAAACAATTCTCATTTTCAATTCTATAAGGTTGAATAAAAATTCGATTGACCTTTTGATAGAATTGCTATGCTTAGTGTGTGACTCGTTGGTTTTTGTTAGAATTAAGACGAAAAAAAAAAGGTAAGAGCCCATAGTATGAAGTATGAACTAATGACTATAGAACTAATAACCAACTCATCGCATCACATTATCTGGATCCAAAGAAAAAGAAGCAGTCAAGATATGATATTTTGGTCCTATCATTGCAGCAACTGAATTTTTTTTTTTGCATAAACAAGAAATCGAAAGAGTTGTCAAAAAAAAAAGAAAAATATACATTAAAGGAAGGGGATGCGGATAAAAGGAAAGGCGAAAGAAAGAAAAAAATGAATAGAAATGATATAAGATTCCACTATGTAAGGTCATATCATAAAAGACAATGTAATAAAGCATGAATACAGATTCACACATAATTATCTAATATGAATCTATTCATTGAAAAAAGAAAGAAGTAAGAGCCTCAAGCCAATAAAGACTAAGAAGGTTGGCTCAAGAACAAAGTTCATTAAGAGCTCCATTGTAGAATGGAGACCTAACCATTAATCAAGAAGCGATGGGAACGATGGAATCCGTGAATACAGAAGATTCAATTGAAAATGAATCCTAATGATTCATTGGGAAGGATGGCGGAACGAACCAGAGATCAATTCATCTATTCTGAAAAGTGATAAACTAATCATATAAAACTGAAATAGATATTGAAAGAGTAAATATTCGCCCGCGAAAATTCCTTTTTTATTAGATTGCATTGCTAATCAAATTGAAATTTTTTCATTCGCGAGGAGCCGGATGAGAAGAAACTCTCATGTCCGGTTCTGTAATAGAGATGGAATTAAGAAAAAACCATCAACTATAACCCCAAAAGAACCAGATTCTGTAAACAACATAGAGGAAGAATGAAGGGATTATCTTATCGGGGGAATCGTATTTGTTTCGGAAGATATGCTCTTCAGGCACTTGAACCTGCTTGGATCACGCCTAGACAAATAGAAGCGGGGCGGCGAGCAATGACGCGAAATGCACGTCGCGGTGGAAAAATATGGGTACGTATATTTCCAGACAAACCACTTACAATAAAATCTGCGGAAACCCGTATGGGTTCGGGGAAAGGATCCTCCCATTATTGGGTAGCTGTTGTCAAACCAGGTCGAATACTTTATGAAATAAGCGGAGTAGCAGAAAAGATAGCCCTTCGGGCTATCTCGATAGCGGCATCTAAAATGCCTATACGAACTCAATTCATTATTTCAGGATAGGAATGTAGAACCAAAGGAAATGGATCTTGGGGATAAAAACAACCGGAGATTCTTTTTACTTTTAATTTTGGACAAACAATATTTCTTTTTCTTTTTCGCCCTTTGGTTGTTTGGATTTATTGAAAGAACAGATAAAAAGAAGATATGATTCAACCTCAAACCTATTTGAATGTAGCAGACAACAGCGGGGCTCGCAAATTGATGTGTATTGGAATCATAGGAGTTAGCAATCGTCGATATGCTCGTATTGGTGACGTTATTGTTGCTGTGGTCAAAAAAGCAAAACCAAGTAAGCACTTAGAAAGATCAGAAGTGATCAGAGCTGTAATTGTACGTACCTGTAAAGAACTCAAACGCGAGGACGGTTTTATAATACGATATGATGACAATGCTGCAGTTATCATTGATGAAAAAGGAAATCCAAAAGGAACTAGAGTTTTTGGTGCGATTGCCCGGGAATTGAAACAAAACTTTACTAAAATACTTTCATTAGCCCCTGAGGTATTATAAGATGATAAGTAGGATATTTGAATGAAATAGTAGATTTTGTATCACGTATATACCTTTCGTTTTGAATTTATTTTTGATTGAAAATTCATAAAAAAAAATAAATTAATACATGTTGATTATATTAAAATTCGGAGACACCACTGATTTTAGTTTATCATGGGTAGGGACACTATTGCTGATATAATAACCTCTATACGAAATGCTGACATGAATAGAAAAGGAAGAGTTCGAATAGCATCTACTAACATGACCGAAAGCATTGTAAAAATACTTTTACGAGAAGGCTTTATTGAAAACTCGAGAAAACATCAAGAAAGAAACAAATCTTTTTTGGTTTTAACTCTGCGACATAGAAGAAATAGGAAAGGACCTTATAGACATAGAAATAGTTTAAATTTAAAAAGAGTAAGTCGGCCTAGTCTACGAATCTATTCTAACTATCAACGAATTCCTAGAATTTTAGGTGGAATGGGAATTGTAATTCTTTCCACCTCTCGAGGTATAATGACGGATCGGGAAGCTCGACTAGAAAGAATTGGTGGAGAAATTTTATGTTATATATGGTAATCTCCGAATTAGATAAAAAATTTCAAATTTGTGAGAGAAAGAGCAGATTATCTATTTTATTTACTCTATTAGTTGATACTTTTAGGAGGTGGAATGGAAGAAAAAAAAACGATTCATGAGGGTTTGATTATTCAATCATTCCCTAATGCTATGTTCCACGTTCGTTTAGATAATGACAAAGTGATTCTAGGTTATATTTCAGGAAAGATACGACGTAGTTCTACACGGATCCTGCCGGGAGATAGGGTTAAGATTGAAGTAAGCCCTTATGATACAACCAAAGGTCGTATAATTTATAGATTCCCCCGCGAGAATTCTTATGATTCAGATGAGGACTAAGTAGTTTTTCAACTTCAAAATTCCTTCCCATGAGAATACAATTCGAGG